GAATCTCCCAGGACCAGAATGATTATCCCTGCCCGATGGGTCTACATTCATCCCTGAATGTCGTCGGGTACTGTTCACTTCCCCGCCATTCTTGTAACCGTCACCTGTAATCCGCGCAGGTGTGTCCGCCCCCCCTGAGTGGACGAGAAAGAAAGGATTTCTCAGAGCCAGAACTTTCCCGTATGAGCATTCGGTACATGTGTCAGTCCGTGGAAAGTGAAAGGGTCACCACTACTGAGGATCTCCCCCCTAATCTTAGATAGGTCGTCTGAGGGTTCGCCGCGGTTCATTGCTGTGCTTACACACTAGGCTACCCTTCTCCGAAAGCTCCGCGGGACCACCTACCACTAGTCTTCAGCCTGAGGGGTTTATTGCACAAAAACGCCGGGACGCAGGCTCCCGAAGAGGGAAGCCCAACGAATGTCAGATGCAAAGCCCCGCACCTCATTAAGATCATATTGGCATACTCTCCCAAAAAAAAAAGAGCAGACCCCATTGAAGACGAGAGTGAGGTACAACAAGGCCATTTCTGTCCACCGCCCTTCTCACGGAACCGTACGTGGACGTTACCGCTCATACAGCTCCCAGCCAGCAAGCAGTTAGCCTTCCTCTACAAGGAATGGAAGTGTGGATGAATCGACATCAAATAGAGGAATTCGGTTTTTCTTTTCAGCAATAACATGATAAGAGCATCCCTTTCACAAAAACCTAAAGATCCCATCCCTATCCTGCCACTTCAGCACCTTTTGATCTTCTCAAAGATCATTACGAGCCCTCTCCTAGAATGTTTTTGTAGATTCCGAAAATTCTATGGTAGATCAGGACGAGAATGAATCCGGGAATCCAGGACATACTCATCCTGGAGCTTCAGCTCTCCTCTGGGGAGGGGTTCTTATAGATAGAGAGGTGAGTCGAGGGGCCTCCCGCTTTACCGATTTCTCGGAATCGGAGGATCATCTGCCTGAACAAGAAGGAGCTGTTCTCGATGTGAGATCAGCAGCAAAAGAAAGAAGCATAAAGACGCAGCACCACCTACTCTTTCAACCGTAGAGTCGGGGTTCGCCCTCAGTCCTCACTGGTTTTGTAAAAGTAAGTAGTCGTTGGTCCTTCTGACTAGCCTTCCTCGGTCACAGCAAAGTGCCTTCGATTGGAACTTCGATTTGCATGTGTTAAGCATATAGCTAGCGTTCCTTCCAACTATCACAAGCAGGTGAGTGAATCCCCTTTCCTGGTGCTGCCCTTGCTCTCATTGCAGCAGAGCCATTTATATCTGCCACTTGATCAGTAGAGGCAACACGCTTGATGTTAAGATGAATGGCCTTATTATCTGCACCTTTCATTCTTTTTTTTGTGGCCCTGTTATTACTACTTGAGTAAGGGAGGAAGATAGTCCTTTTATCCTTTTAAGAGGGAAGTTTTGATGCAACACGTTCATGCAGGAACGATTAATTCATCTTTCTTGTTATCGTGTAAAGGGTGCTATTCACTGGCAGTCCGATGACGCGCTAGGAGCAGCCTGCAGCTGCCTTTATCTTTATAAAGTCTAGTTGTTATATGCTTAACACATTCAAATATCTTTCCTTTTAGGAAGGTTAGTTTCTGGAATGTAATATCTGCTACTTTATCCTTGTTGACTGGAAGGTTAGAGCAAGCTAGGCCATATAAGAATAGATTCTATCGATCAGTTCTTGTTGCTTTCCTCTTGCTAGGCTAAGAGCTGAGTAGATCCTAGTGTGAGGACTTACCTTGAACTTCCTTACCTCACTGTAAGTTCTTCCTCTTCAAGGTTAGAGCAATCTAGGACAGAAAAGAACTAATGAGATCTCTCAAGGTCTTTGCCTGAAGGTTAGAACAAGCTAGGCTAGATAAGAATTAGATGTGAGCTCTCTTCTTTCCTTTTGTAGTTGCATGTAGCTCCTTTCTCTTGTTTGTTTTCGATGTTCAAAAGAGTCTGATTTCACAGACTCAAATGAGGAACCAATACTATGAGTAGATGTGGTTTGAGATCGATTGTTAAGGCCTTGACCCCACGTCGCAAAGCAAAGTCAAGTGGAAATCTATCCCTGGTACGAGCATGGAACACTGGGTTAGCAGCAAGGTAAGTGGCACTCATATTGTAACAGTTAAGTAGTTGGGGATCCTTGATGTGAATATCAAGATCACGAAATCCGTAATGGAGCCATATCAGTTCAGTAGCTGTGCTAGCGAGGTCCCGGTATTCAGCTTCGGTACTAGAGCGTGAGAATTCTTCGTGCACTATGATAGGAGCCCAGGATCCAGTTGTGAAGCGACGATCATCTGGGTTTCCAGCCCAATTAGCATCAGAAAAGGAAATGGGAGGGATGGTTAACCCATGAGTGTGCCTTTGAGAAAGCGAAGAATCCGCTTGACAGCGATGAGTCGTTCTTCGTGGGAGATGAATATGTTGAAAGACCTAATTCACATCAAATGTAGGGTCGGGTGAGTGTCAAGTATTGGAGACCACCATCCTGTAGGATCGAAGATCCCCATCCAGTTGAAAACCAGCTGAAATTGGGGTAGAGCAGGGCTTGCATACCGTCATGTTAGCCTTGGAAAGAAGGTAAGGTCAAGTTTGAGAGAGAAAGAATCGTGGGGGTCAATATTCAGGATGGTTAGAAAGCCAGTCCATAAGACCAAGATCTGCTCCACCTTTCAACACTACAAATTCATTCCATTCACAAAGCAAAGACTACTGGAAGGGCTCAAGCTAAAGTTCAGGGCATGTCCCTGAGATGAGTGCCTGACTTCCTTCCTGAAAGGCCTAGATGAAAGCTAAAAAAAGTTTGATTTTCATTTGAAAGTGTCCAGGTAGAAAGAAGTGAAGTTTCTATTGATAATTGATATTGAATCACGTCAGATCCTTGTTTAAAAAAGAATATCAGATGTCCAGGAAATGAAAAGTAAAGGGATAGAGGAAGATTCAATACCAGCTGATTCCCTTATAGATTAACCTCCTTCAACCTCCGAAGCGGATAAGATCCCAAGAGCTTCATCTATACCAGCAGATGAAAGAGGAGCTTCTACGTGAACATTTCTAACAGCCTCCTCCAACAGTCTAGTCACTAGCACTGGTTCTTCCAGCAACAGCTCTTACTGTAACAGAACTAGGACCGTCAACTCCAACTGTAGCAGCAGGAATCCCCTCCCCACCCTAGCCGGAATGGAGGAAGAACTTTCACTGGAGACATCAGATGTTGCAGATGGTTGGGTTGGTCCGACCAAGAAAGCCATGGAAGGGGCTCGAAAGCTTCACTTTACTTAACCTTTTTAATAAAGGGGCAAGCAACCAAATACCACTTTACAAGACTTAGTTAGAAGTTATAATAAGGAAAACCCCGTATGTATATATTAGTAAGGCCTTTTCCCTTACCCGTGTTGTTGTTCTTCTTGTTCCCTAACTTTCTGGTTTAAATAAGGACCTCGTCATGTTCATCCTTGGCTTATTTCCTGTAATTTCTCTCTCTTCTTTCTTAGCTTTGCTCTAGGGACGTATTTCCCTAAATTTTTTTTAGGACCTTTCTTTAGCCATCTCCAATCGATCCTCGAAAGAAAGAAGCTTTTGAGTCAGGGCAATGGGGGAAAGCCACAACCTCCCTGGACAAAGGCAGAGACCATTGCCCTACTTTCTGACCTAGAAGCGACTCCATTGGCTTTTCGAAAAGCAGTAAACTATGAGATGTCGTCTCGTCTCTTGAAAAGAATCGAAACTGAAGAATCGGCACAATCATCTCCCCAACCGATACAGAAGCAGCTTTCTGTTTATAAGCTTAAAGTACAACTGTACGAATGTAAAGAGCGGATGTAGCAGCTTTTTTTTTGAAAGGTAGCTGTAGCTTCTGGCGCAGGAACTTTAGTTAGACTGAACCGCGCAACTTCCTTCTGCTTCCTTTTCTATATTATTTTCTCTGTCTTAGAGAGCAAGCGTATCTCTTCCGGCAATAGCACCTCTTCTTTTTAGCTTGACTAGCCAGCAGGAGCAGAAATCGCAATAGTCGTAATCCGAATAACGGAATCAGAGTAGCTGCGTATTGGCTTTGTAATTCTTCTTATGGCTTATTAAGTCTTTCCGAGAGCAGCAAGCCACACCACCCACCAACCCTCAGCCAAAAAGCCGTGCCGTCTCTTGCTTGGAGAGGAAGCGTCCACTTGACTGGCTTTCCTGCTTTCCTAACTGTAACGAGATCTGATTCTTTATAATAGTTACCACCTCTTCTTCGCAAAAACCCAACCATTCGTTCAGAGTCGACAACTGCAGATAGGCCTCTCCCCAATGCAATTATATCTCCTGCTTCCGGCCTCATTCTTCTATTTCTTTATATAAGATATAAGACGCAGTCCTCTCTCCTTGCTGCCAGCGTGCGAGCCTACGGCCTTGGTCTTCCCGAAATCGTGAAAAGAACGCAAGAGTAAGGTGCTTTTTTTCATTTCAGCCCAGGACCTCCAAGCTTGTACGGCCGGATGTCGGTCCCACGTAGTTGGCGCAGGCCCCAATGACTTACCCGACGTTTTTTCGAAGACGTGTAAAATCTGGCTCCGTCCCGCAACATTCGATGGCGTACTGCACCAAGTAGAGAATTTCAAATTCTTCTTCCTTTCTTTCACTTTCGAGTGATTCATCAATAGGGGACCGTACCATAGGAAGGGGAAGTTCCTTCTTGGAATGCCGTCGTCTAGCTTTTCTTTCTTGGCCCTGTAGAACCGGATTCCGTTCCTTGATTCGAACCAGACTGACAAACCTCCCATCAGATGAATAAGAAAGTGGTCCAACGAATCCAGCTGAGCACAGATCTATTCTTCGAATAGCAAGCAACAATAGAGAAAATCGCAGCTAAACCCTATCCGTTCAAAACGGGTACGATATCAACTAATTTCGAGGGCCTTGGAACCTGTTTGGAATTCGCAAGATATCAATCACCAATGAAGCCCTTCTCATGAAATTGGGGTGGGGTGTAATTCATGAGCCAGAGAGTTTTTGGGTCGTGGTGTTGCGGGGAAAGTATGTGAGAACATATGACCTTGTCCCTTCCATCAAAGCTAGAAGCCAGGACTCTCCCCTGTGGAAGGTGAAAAGTCTGGCCTAAGGTGTTGGAGGGTGTCTCTTGGGTGATAGGCAATGGAAATGGGAGGATTTCGCTCATCTTCTGCCTGCTTCTGTTGTCATGAAGATAGCAGCCACGGTCCCGCCCAAATGTGGGGCTGTTCAAGACTGAGTGGCCTGGAAACACACATCCAATGGTGCTTTGCTTTCTCCGTTAAGTCTAGTGTGCGAAGAGTTTTTTTACTCCAGAGGACAGGCTTTGTCGCTTAGTCTGTAAATGGGATGGCTCTCAACGGATCAGATCATTCCTTTGGTTAGTCGTGCATGGCAGGTTATTGACTAACGGCAACAGATTCAAGCGACAATTGGCAGACTCTCCCAGTTGTCAGTTTTGTGACGGTCTTTAGGAGTCTGAGCTTTATTGAGGGATTGCCCACGTTATGAAAAATCAAGTCTTATTCCTCTTCTCGAGAGATGTTGGGATTTCTTGATTCAGGGGAAATGCACTTATTAGAGATGGTATGAAACAAGAGTTCAAACTTCCTAGGATGTTAAAGTGTGATAGACATTCAATCAACGGATTTAAGAATCCTAGTATGTCTGACTTCTACTTCATAAATTACGCTACGATATTTCTTCTAAGGAAAGGCAGAACTGCAGCCCAATTGCCGTTCTAGGAGGGAGCTTGGAGAAGCCCAAGCCTATTCTTTCCATCGATAAAGTGAGAAGAAAAGGCCCTGACGGCATGGGACTGCTTCCTTTGCTACGGATGCCTAACTTCTTCAGTCTCATGCTTCTTAACCTTAAGGTGATAGAGTAGAGACAATTCCTATTGACCCCTCGGGTTCCTTCACTCACTTTTCGAGGCATCGGATTTGTGAACATGTCAAAAGCTTATTATTGTGCAAAGTCAAGCAGCGGGGAAGATCTTAACAAAAGCTACCCATGGTCCTAGTCCTAAGAAGGGTTCTGGAGAAAGAGTTAGGGCATACTTAGATTTTTGATTATGATTGATTGGCTCACTGAACTCCCCCAAACTAGTCGAAGGTTCCAGTCGGAGGTCAAATGAAGAAGGAATGCTTTTTTCTTGCGACTGGGAATAGAATAGACTTAGTGAAGCTAGTCTATTATCTTAGGTCTCACCTGTGCTATCACTAAAAGAAAAAGGGAATAGCCTTTCTATACATCCGCGACTCACTCTGGTAAGAAAAGAAGAAAGAAAGTCAGATCACCACTGAATCTATCTGCTCCCACGGTGCGGTAACTAGAAAGCACTGCTTTATTTGTTCAAATCAATCCCCTCTTCGCTACTGACTTGGCTTCTTCCACTGAGGATGTTGGATTCCTAAATTCAATCATTTACCCTTCGCCCGCTAACTCTTAGAAAGAAAGTAAACCCATGCAGTCATATTCAAGACTAAGGATCCCTGTTTTTGAACATAATTTCCCTTTCGCCGGGATCAACTACTTTATATACATATACGATAACGATACCATTCACATTAAAGCATTCGTTACGAGTCGCGGAGAGGAAGAGGAGCTTATGAAAGAAGAGACAAGAGCTCCTTTCCTTCTCCCCCGAGGTCATGAGCTACTCTCTTCTAGCCTTCCCCTAACAGATTCAATGGCATCGCTTATTCTTTTTCTTTCAAGCATGAGTGACCAGTCGATTCTCTAATTAAGATATAGCAGTCAACCATCAAGAAATCATCAACTAGTTAACCGGGGATGAGCTCTATGGCTAATTCGTTCGGCTATTCTATTAAGTAAGAATCGACTTAAGCTTAAGCTAGAGCAGCTCCTTCTATCACATCGGATTCTAGTAAAGAGATGGGCCTTCTCGTCTGATCTCTGCATCAACAGGAATGCGGGAAAAGCTTCTTCTCGGGACTCTGGGGCGAGAAGAAGCTTTCTCCGCCAAGGAAAAAGAAGTTCGATTCAATGTCTCTTGCTAACGCTTATTCCGCGGTCTCCTTTCCTAAAGCACCTCCCCTTTCTACAGATGCTGAAGATGTTACCGGCGGTTGTAGACGCTTCCGCAGCAATCATAGATCTAAGCTTTGAAGTCCCCAGTTCCGGATGTCCTATTCTTGTAGTTAGGTATCCCCAAGCTATTTCCTCTGTTCCTCCCATCCCTGGCTTACACCCTGTCAGTAGTAATACCTACCTCTAGCCCACCTTCCAAACGATTGAAGGTAGGACGGATTAAATTCCCCCGGGGCGACAAAGCAACAATTCGATAAGCACCCCAGCTCTTTTATTAGTAGGACGGTGAAGGCGATGGGCAAACATCTTGTTTGGTAACTTGCAGGCCTCGGGCGCTAGCCTTGCGAACGGTTTTCTTTGGTTGCTATCCCCCGCTCTTGAAGGATTCGATTTGGTGGAATCATCTGGGTTTAAAAAGCTTTTGTCCGCTTGAAAGGTTTTCGTTGTTCTTGGCTGTTTCAATCTTGGTCGAGCGCCTTTCATAACCTCGGCGATTTATCACATTAAACAATTAAACCTATTCCTCAGGAGGGCTTCGATCCCTAAATTAGTATAGCGCCTACTCCGGGGATGATGGATATCTTGAGTTAATAGAGCCAACCAAAGCTTGCTTACTTAGTGTGTAAAGACTACAGCTCCGGAAGATACCGGGCATCTGTGAAAGCTAGAATCGGTCTGCACCCTCCTCATTCTACTCATAAGGAGCTCCGATTCCTATTGGTTTTGGCAGAGGCAAGAAAGAAAGAAAGAAGCTAGGCTTCACCCAATCTTCCAATCTAAATCTTACCGATCTCGGCTGAGAGGGCAAAAAGCTATAGATAAATCGATCGATAGGATGTCTTTGCATCCCGGACCATAAACCGTAGAAACGTCCAGAAATGGTAATACAATAAATTTAGCTATCTGGACCTAGCTCGATATCAGTAGAAGATAGAGCCGCTAGCCCGACTGGAGATAGTTACGTGCTTGTCTGAGAGGAAATGGGCGGGCTATCCAGTAACGGATTACGGAATGCATCAAGGGGGCGTGGACCAACCATACATCTACCCGTTGCTTAGGTCATTCACTCAAGGCTACCGGGGATCTTGACTCAACGGAATCAGACTGCAGGTAGAAACCGTATAAAGCTTCGAATCCTTGAATAGACATCCCTACGCTAACCAAAAAGAAGCTAGCTATGCCCCCGTCGGGATAAAAAGACAGGGTGGAAGGTTCCCCAGGAGAGAGATACGGAGCAGAGCAGCACCCTTGGCCTATCGTTTAGGGAGGAGGCGAGCGCCTTACTCTTTTGGTCTTCACTTGACGTTCCACTCCTTTCCAACTCATTTCAGGGACCGTTCTGCAGACAGGACTAGAGCCCTTCTCGGGTGACCGAAATCCGAATGCACATAAAATCTCACCCTCGTATTTTGTGGTAGTCTAGTCGGCTCGGCGAGTGATCCAGGAAGTTATGCCTTAACTTCTGTAGTCTCTCAGGATGATAGAATCAGTAAACAAACTGAGATTCTTCTCAATCTGAAGATCAGTCGAGTCAAAATCTTTCTTCCCCCTTTTTTATATATTATATATTATAAGAAAACCTTCCTTAGCGTACTATACTTTGATAAAGGGAATGCTGCCGATACTTGAAAGACTCATCCTCTGGCAAAAGCTTGACTTTCTTACTTCAATCGCTTAACCCAGAAGGTCTCATTCCAGTTTGACTTCTATGCCTAATCGATAGTTCTTCTTGCTTCAGTTCCCTATGAGATTGATTGAACAGAGCTTCTTGCTACATAGAAATGTCCTACGAGACAGAGTAATGGGAAAGAAAATCTTAATGCGCCCAACAATGATTCTAATTCCCGCGGACTGGTTACATCAAGACCAGGTGCAGCCAGTAGCTTTTAGATCTTCAAAGCTTGTTCAATGATCCTTTCCTTTCATATTCTTTGGAAACTCATTCCCTTACCCCGGAAACTCACTCTTTGCCAGAAAAGTCCTACCACATATTTACCCATCGCTCTCTTCTTCCTAAAGCCAATTCTTCACTCAACTACACATCATTTTCGGATTGCCTATGCCTTCTTTTTATTGTAGTTGATTTGAATAAGGCTCCCCCGATCGACTTAGGGTAAACGAGCTAGGTAGCTTGCTTCTTGTTTGAGTTGAATATGGACTTCAAGTAGTATTTCAGATGGGAGTACAAACAAGTAAGTAAACTAGCTGAGCTAGCCGCATTCCCAGCTACTAAGTACCCTTACTTCTTTCACTTACAGTTCTCTAAGAGATTCAGGGGCTGTGTAACTGCCGTTAGAACGCTTTTCTTAATCCGTTACGGATGTCGAAAAGTGAAGATTGGTTCTGTACCAGGTCATGGTGATATGCTTGATAAAGGTTTGTTTCGTCGATAGCATTTTATGATGTGGGATGCGTAGTAGCTGTTGTCACAGTAGGGGTCCTAAGGCGGGAATAGTCCTAAAGTAGCCATAGCGTTGATTGCTCTCCTTGTTCTATTGTATGGGCGAATTCTCTTAATGAAAGCCTTCTTTTTGGCTCTCGTGTGAGGGTTCTGCTGTTAAATGACTTTATAGAGTCCTAAGGGTAGTCTCAAAGATAAGGGATTCCCGCCGTATTAGTTTTGATTAGCTGTCCCAGGGAAAGGAGTCAGTATTGGCGCATGTCCGAGCTAAGATCGGTTGAGGCGGGTAAAGACGGTTTGGTAAAGGACTCCTTTAGTTTAGCGGTCATGGATCGATTCTAGGTGGTTAACTTGTATACCCCTATTATCAGAGTTCACGTTCTGATCATCCCATTGTTTTCAAATAGACATGCCATATTGGCTTTCTCCGAGGCCATAAGAAGGTAGTTGCTTAGGGACCGAAGCGAAGTAAGCTGGAGCTTCGAGGTCAGCTTCTAGGTCATAAGCCCATCTGCGATTCCCTCACTCGCTAGCAACCAAACCAAATGGGATTCAATTCTTCAATTCCCTTCTCTTTCGGTTAGCAACTAACTGACTCTCGTACTCGGTACTCTTTCCTCTCCCGCTGTCTAACCACCTTAACTCTCCGCCCTACCTCGGGCAATCTTTCTACCTTGGTCAAGTTGATCTTCGGGAAGGCCTAGCCTCCCTTCGGTCCTTCTTGTAGGTTAGGGGAAAGGGCTTCGGTTGAGTGCCGTTTCGACGGCTTTAGTTTGGAGGATCGTAGACTTCTGCCGGTCAAGTCGATGGGAAAGAGTCCAAACCCGTCGCCTCACCCTTCCTTAGCCACACCTCTCTTTCCTTTGCCCTAGACCTACCCAACAAATGGAAGTCTTCCCTTTCCCTTTAGCTTCATGGCTTCCCTTCCATGAGCATATTGTCATGAGTGAAGGTAATCTTTGCTATCGCCGCTTCCTGCACGGCGGTCTCTTTCTGGGACTTCAACCTCCACTCGATTGACATGGGGCCCATCTCTCTCGGCTTCAGTCAGTCTTTTGATCCTAGATCCGAGTCTCATGCCTTCCTTATAGGCTTTGAATTCCTTCCCTTAGCCCACCTTTAGCTTGCTTCCCTCAAAGCAAAGATCGGATTCGTTCACTGCTAAACAAGAGTTCCGAGTCGATTTGGTCGTGATCCTTTCTTCTCGCCATCTCCGTTGGCAAGGTGAGTCTCATCCCTAGCTTGGCTACTTTACTAGACTATAGGCACTAGGCTATTCTTCGATCTCGAAAGAGTGAAAATCAGGATTGGATGCTGTTCCAATCTCTCTCATCGTGAAATCGAATTCACCGTAGATCGTTGATTCCCTTGCTTTGCTTTCGGGCAATGATTCCGATTCTTCTTTGCTTGCCCACTCTAACAGATTCTTATTAGTTCAAATAGCCCTAGCGAGCTCCCGTGAACTAGCAGCGGACGCATCAATAGCTGCAAACGGAGAGGAATGAATTCTAGAACTAGTGGGAGGACTTTGCCAAGAGAAAGAGTAGTGAAAGAATTTAGAGATAGCAAGGTCTTCATAAATAGCACGCACAGGACAGAGAGAAGGAAGAGCTTATCCCCCATGGGATGGGGGCACTCTCTTTAAATTACAGACGTTAGCAATCACGGCTGATTCAACAATCGTGAATTGAATTAGCCTCGGCGGAAGTTCTTTCTCTCTCAACTATTGTTTCTTATGCCCGAAAACGGAAAAGCTACTGGCCGTCGAATCTTTCTATCTTTAAATAAAATAGCAGACAAGATGCAATCGCAATCAGTCAATACCAGGCAAAGTCCTTACTTACCAGACCAGGCTCAAAGCGAGAAAGACCCGGCAAACAAGAAGCAGGGCATGGACCTGCTTCTACTATTGATCTTGTCCTCTGTCTCTTTAGCTGCGAACAAGTCTTCTTTCACAAGCAGTTCTCTTATCCGCTGTTGTTAGCTTTCGAGGGAGGAAGTGACCGAGGGATTATGTGTTGAAGGAAAAAGCCTTGCTCTCTCCTATGGGAGAACTCTCTCTTGGAAGGGGAGTGTCTTCCATCAACACTGCATTCATTCTCTTATACCAAACGAAGCCCGGTCCCGGCTGTAACTACCGATTGGCAAACTACTTATATGTAGAAGCCGTTATGATAACGAGATGCGAACTACCTTTTCTTTTAGCTTTGGAACACTAGGTAGCTTGCCTGCCTCATTAGCTAAAGCGTGGGCTGGCTTTTCCTATTTGCCTGTAGTGAGTGATGCTCTAGTTCTTTGATAGCTAGCTTTCTAATAATATAGAGAACCTAACTCTCCTTAACCGGGGAGCTTTACCTGTTTATTACATGAAAGCTTTCCCCGGGGAGCAGGCAACGAAGCTAAGTAGATGTGGAAGCGAGGGCAGAACAAGCAGGCAAGCAGCGCGGGTGGGACCTGTTGTTCAGGAGGTTTGGAGAGCAAGTAACCAGGGAACTCCGTTCTATAGAGAATATCTCCTGGAGTTTTAGCTCTGGTGGTCAAGTAGTCCTTTAGCTGCCTGCCTTGATTCCCGCGTCACAGTAGCTAAGCGTAAGTAAGCGTGGTCAATAGAACGGAATGGAATGGTTGTTGCATTTATCCAAGCAAGGAGCGGGGTAGTTGACTCGCGGGAATAAGGGAATGCGATGTCGAAAAGAAAGGAATTGAATTAGCAATAGACTGAATTTCAGTATACTCTGCTTTAGATGCATTCTTCTTCTTTCCGTACCATACCTCTTCGGCGCATCAGCATCTGTTGTTGAAGCAAAATCTGTTGTAAAGTCAGATGTAGAATATTCATATGTAATTTCATTACCTGTTGGCGAATCATCCTCAGTTGAATCTTTTTTAGTTTCCCTCCCCGGTGGAATTGAAAAAGAAACTAGACTCCCCTCCTTGCGAAGAGGCCCCACCCGAACCACCCTCATCAAGTGCTACCTCAAAGCAGGAGCTTTCTTCTCCATCTTATTCATATCGAAATTGGTTTCGTGCTCCGTTTTCGCTCTCCATTTGCTCTTGCAAAATTCCTGGCATGCTGATATGCTACGAAAAAATTGTTGTTCTAAGCCATGTGAGACCCTACTCGTAAGTTTGAGTTAATAGAGTCTATCATACGGTGTATCGAAATGTATTGGATGGATGTCCTCGAAAATAAGATATCTAAATAGAGCTTCCCGAAACCATTGGTTTGGACGTTTCTAGTGATCAAGGCCTTGTTTTGACCTTCAACTCCGCTATGCGCAAAGGAAGCCTTTCTCTGCATATGTATGATATTTCATCCGTGAGTGTATTAACACGAGAAGGCTGGTGGGTTAGGCCGAGCCTGGTTCGGTTAGGACAGCAAGGGAAAGGTTGGGTATACAACTATCAATAGATAGGGAAAACCGGCCCTGAAGGTGTATCAAAAAGGACAACATCAGGTGAGCCTAATTTGCACTTCTTTAGTAGTGAACTCCTCTTCCGAAGCTCACGCCGAGCCGGAACCTATTGAAGTCGAAAGATCAATTCCCCGACTCAACGGCTTATTATGCCCCTGAAATAACTGATTTTGGAGCCTTTGTTTCGGCGTCTGCTTCAAAGGAGACTCCTGGGAATTCATTCCTGTGATTCTTGTCCCATCGATTATCAAATAGGGGTCGACACAGGCTGAAATATTCCCCGATAAAGCCAATCTCCAAGTGGAGGATTCACGCTCTAGCCTCATTTCTAGATCCGGGATCATATGGGTCATACGTTCCATTTCTGGTCACCTTCCAAGCTACGACTTAGGAATTGTAGCGAAGACTCGTGATTGATCTCATTATGGCTGGGCCAAAGCCTCTCTTTCTGATGCGAATTCGGTAGAATCGAAGAGAATTTTCGAAATAAGAAAGAGTCTATTTTCATATTTAAGAGAATTGTCTTCCATTTAAAATATCGTTTTGAAAGTTGGTGGGTGGAGTAAGAATATTAGGTAAAGCATTTCCTTCGTCAAAAAGCCTCCGGAACGGAAGGCGTTCGTTTCGGTCTCAGTTGGCGTCCATTTCGCAGCCCTAATGGTGCCATCTTGGACTAGGTGTCGAAGAGTTCCCAAGGAGTGAATTCGGTGAAGTGGATGACTCGTTTCTTTGTCCGGTTGGAAGACTCGGTCAGTTGGTTTCCAGTGCCAATAATTGGTAGAAACCAAGTCTGACTGTCAACGGAGAGATTTTTTCTCAAAAAATTCTTATTGTAAGTGCCCCAGCTTCTCCTTGGCTCTTGACAATCTTATCGATGAGGTTCCTTGAATTGATTCGAGGTGAAACCCTCAGACAACCCTTTAGAGGGAACTTGATGAGCGGGCATCGAGGAATTTCTCGGCTGTTCCCGGCTCTCATAAATGGTAGAAATGACTCCTCAAACTCCACATTATCCATATGCCTAAATTCTTTCATTTATATAACTGGGAATGGGAAGAGGAATAAAAACCGGCAGTCCTTCTCTTATCCTTAACTGGAACAGGGAAGGAAAGTCCTTCAAAGAGCAAAGAGCAATAAAGGCCGGCGCGGTGCCATCCATTTTCCTATTGAAAAGGAAGGCGGGAAAGAATCCTAGGAAAGAACACGCTTGTGAAAGCAATCAAGCCCAGCGACATACGCGCTTACTTTTTATTTCATTTTAATCAAATTTCGGCTCTTCTGCTTCCCCTTCTCTAGTCTATCTACTCTAGAAACTCGTCTCAAGCCTTGAAAGAAAATCAGTCTTTTGTGTGGCTGGTAATTTCTTTTCATAAGATATAGCTGTTCCTGCTTCCCTTTCTCGAGGCCGCCCTTTTCTACCTGTCGTTCGGGAGTTCGCTCGCAAGAACGTCGCGTACCAAGGGAGATCTTTCGATCACTCTCTTAGCCCCGACGCCCAAGGCACGCCTTCATCTCTACCCACCTTTTTGAATTCTAACCGTGACCAGCCATGACAAGGCTGAATGGATTAGAACCCTAGACTCGCTCTACTTACCGAAAACAAAACTCTTCTTCCTAACAGCTGATCTGCGACATCTTCTCTCTCTTCTTATTCATGCTACCGGTAAAGAGAAGGTTTGGATGTCAGGATCAAGAAAAAAAAGACCACTTTCGTACATAGGTGGAATGAACTTTCTTCTTTTCCGAGTGACTTGCTTAGTGGAAATGCTTGAGTGTCACCCGGGTAAAACGCGAGAAGTCTCTTCCCTTCGGTCAGCCAAATATCCGAATCATTGACTTCCTTCAATCTTCCGAATTCGGAAGAAAAGAATTTCTACCCTCCTAAAAGCAAAGCAAGTAGCCTCCCTCACTTTTATGTTCTAGAAGTAGTCTCCTTTGGGGTTAAGGGTCTAGCATTACCTCCTTTTTTTCCTTAAAACCTTAAGTAACTTAGTGCAACATGGCAAATTTCATTGAGAGGAATCAGAAAAGAAATGAAAAACAACTCGAAAAGAATCTGGAGCATCCTCAGGTTTAGGTATTGTTCGTCCACTGATTGTAGTACCAAGCACTTCTTGGCGAGCTCTAATATGATCAGATTTATAAGTAAGCATCTCTTGTAAGAGAAACACCAAATCCCTCTAGAGCCCAAACCTCCATTTCTCCTACCCGTTGTCCCCCTTGTTTGGCCCTTCCTCTAAGGGGTTGTTGTGTAACAAGTGCATAATGCCCGCTGGAACGTCCATGTATTTTATCATATCAGCAACTTGATGAATTAATTTCAAGATATAAGGCTTTCCTATTATAACAGGCTGCTCAAAAGGATCTCCCGTTCTTCCATATTCTACTTTTTTACCGGGTTCAAATACCCACGGATTTGCTGTTTGCTTACCGGCTTCATATAATTCAGAAAATACTAGTTTTCTCGATGTTCATATCTCTCATCAAAAGGTGCTACGTCCTTGGTCAATCCAAACAAAGCAAAGATAGGGAGGCTCCTCACATGTAATCAGTTGCAAGGAAAGATGCTTTGTTTAAACAATAAGTCCGCGAGTGCTGTTCCTGGAGGGAGGGAAGTCAGAAGTGGCTGTTAGAAAGTGCTGCTCCAGCTCTTGGTAAGCATCATCCGTGACGGTTGGGTTAGGCTTTCCACTTTGGCCGAAAGAGCTTCTTTGCCCGGGCTTCTAGCTTTGTTCGAAATAGGGTGCTGTAGCGCTTTCTTTCTAAAAGCTCTAAAAGCTATAGGCGATCTGAAGCGTAGGCAGAGGACCCGGGTCTAGCAGGAGAAGCGGTAGCTTGAAGCAACCTTTCAGAAAGAGACCGCAGTCGTGTCCTAAATACGATGATTTTTTCTCGCTAGGTTTAGTGTGAGTTCTTTCTCCGCTACTTCTCCTTTACTTCTGGCATTTCATCCATGCTATTTATCTGTGAATTGAATAAGGAAGAAGCCCGAGACTGTTAAGCTATCGTATTGTCTCCAGGAAGCATAGGTAGTTTCAAAGACGTAGCGTGGGCGTATACCATATAAGAGTCAATCCCCGGGAAATTTCCGTAAAAAGGAGAGCCCTCCTTCTAAACAAGACGATTTACCGCAATCGCCTCAGGACTCCACCTCTTTCTTCGGCGGGGGAACGAACTTCTGCTACACGAGGACTCGGTGGCTCTCCTATTCCTATCTCTTGGATGACCTCTCTTTTTTCAGACTAGCTTTCAGACCTAGGGACGGTTGAAGCCTATTCAATCAAGAAAGGCCTGACTTGCTTGCTTGCCTTTCCAAATGAGAGGACGAAGAACCTAGGCGCGGATTGGGCTCCCGAACCAAAGGTAAGCTCCTACAGCGCCTTAGGACTAGGACTGATCGGATATGCCTTCCCTTCTGACTTTCCTGAGCGAGTAGGTGATGCAGTCTAGGGTTACATGCCTGCTTCTCATAACCTACTTCTTATTACGTTACGACTTTTTTCCGCCCCCTCACGCTATAAAGTGGATTTCCTTTCTTATGGTCTATCCCCTCGTACCCGTCAGTCTAAGCCGGCTCGTAGGCTATTGGTTCTGGGGGAGGCAAATCCAGATAAATTGCTGGAGGATTTCCTTCTGCGAAGGGTCGGCTGTCATCAATATCAGGTTATTTAGCCTGAGGTTGAGCGGAAAGCTGAGTTGAAAGCTACTCCAATTCCGTTCCCCAGTGATTGCCAATTCTCTTTCCACTGAAGCAAAGGTGCGCCTTGAAGGTACGAGTCTATTCCTTCCTCCCGGTTGATTCGTCAACGAGAAAGATCATCTTTACTTGAAAGGCGTCACTCTTTATATTATCCGTATTGCAACGTGACGTATACTTCAACCTTCTCTCTCCCCATTCATTTCGAACCTCCGACAGTCGAATAGCAAACCTGTCTGTCCTGTTGGGAAGGCAGGACGAGAACTATAGTATAGGACGGGAACTAGAGTGCTCTAATTGCTCCTTCTCCGGTTGAAACCACTGTTGCCTGATCCGGAACCAGCTCTAGCTACTGTTCCATCTCCTGCACCGTTCTGCGCCTTTTTGAATGAAACGCCTAGCTTTGATGCTTTCTTCTTACCCACGCGAGATTGTTACCTAGGTGAGAGCTCTGCGTCCGTCTTGGACTGAGGGGCGCGAAGTCGGGCCTACTTTTTTTTTAAGTGCAAGTCCTGCCCTGCCTATCCCCTAAAAACCTAAGCGGCCCACTTGAGCCTTGAAAGCAAGAACTGTACGAGCCGAACGGACGAAACAAGCGAGTCCTACTTTGACTGCCTTGTCTACCCACCCACTACACAGGCCTGAGTTAGGTACAAAGGCACTCACTTTTAAGCATATCGAGGCTAATGTAAATTAGTATGCCAAAGGGATAAGTCGATCCAAGCGAACCGAGCAAGTCATTTCGTCTTTTCGGGATGAACTTATCGTGCGCTACGCCAGGCTAAAGACAAGAAAGAAGAAAGAGCGCACCCCTCTCGTGGTTGGGAGCTTCACTCTGCTAGTTTCCGCTGTGGTCTTCCCTTCGTGAGCTCCTTGGCTTGACAATAGAAAGCGGAACTGCTCTTTCGTGCAAGACAAGAACGCTAGAGGTAGAGACACAT